TGAAAGGATAGATTGCCTACCTTTTCTTTCATCTCGGGAGAGATACGATCTGGGGGAGCTAATTCAAATCCCTCGGGTAAAATCAGAACAGCCCCCACATTCAAGCCCCCCCTTTTACCATTAGCAAGAACTTGTTTCAGTTGTGAATCATAAGGGATTCGAACAACAGCTTCAAATACAGTATTCGGGAGTACCGCTTGTGGAACCTCAACATTTACTGGTTTATTAGCTAAATGGCAATTGGCACATACAATTCGTCCAGTTGCTTCTCGTGGATTTTCATAACCCTGCTGCGCAAAAATAGGATATGCATTTGAAATAGATGTTCGAGTTATTATATATATAATGATCAATACAGAAATAGATCGATTTATCGGTCCCTTTACCCCCCCAAAAAATGTATTTCTATTTTGCATGGTCCAATCGTTGATCCCGGAAATTTCTACAATAAATTAGGTAGGTAGCTAACCTAGTTTCCTAGCCACAACTCTGTCATTGGACTTAAATAATTGTACTGTAATATAGGATCAATTAAATATCCTGCGCGGGTAGAAATATACGATTCAAAATAGCTTACTTGTTTTTACACAAACATTATTGTTTGATTCATATCAGCGGATAACCCAAGTTGTTCATTCATTCATTGAATGATAAATAACTACAAGTGAAGGAGATACACGATTTAAATAATAAAAAATCCAATATTTGAAAATTGTATCTAGAATGACTGGAAAGGTAGAAACAAGACCAGATAGAATTTGTTCATAATGAGCAAATTCAAAATCTTTGTAGACCAAACCAATCATTAGTTCCCAACCATGGGTTGAGTGGAATCCAATACATAAATCCGTTACTAAAAGAATAGAAAAAGCCTTTATTGTGTCGCTTAAGTTATATAGAAATTCCTGAATCCAAGAATTAACAATCACAAGTTCTTCATTACATATAATAGAATAGCCGCTTAGAGTAGCAAAACAGATTATATTCGCCGAAATCTGTAAAATCATATGGATATGCTCTTCATTTTTAATTTTCACCAATTGAATCGTTTCTTTGTATATTTCTATACAAAGCTTTTGTATCTGTATTTCGGGACACTCCTTTGTTATTTCGTCTAGTAGAAGTAGTTGCTCTAATTCTATTAATTTTTCTAGAATGCCCTTTTCTTGAGTATCATTCAAAAAAGTTTCGGATTTCCTGCTATTCCACCAATTAGTAATCCAAGGTTCCAGACTTTTTTGAAATGAAAGAGAGAGCCACCAAGGTAACAAAATTATAGATACAAGATATGGGAGCGAGGCCAATGCTTTCTTTTTTGGCACTTTGAATCTATTCTTTGAATTGTTAATGAACCTACTTCATTTGTAAACTCCGTCTAATCTGATATTTCTATGAAGCATGAGTTCGATAAAAGGTATGGAACCTGTGGTTCTATTCTCTCTTTTTGGATCGTTTAGTCCTTATATCTATTTCTATATATAGATAAGCTAGAAGATCTAAATAAGGCTACCTTTTTTCTTTTGAGTGAAGAAATAATTTAATATTGTTTGTTCCAGATAGATATCTCAATGGATCAAATCAACCCAATATCACAATACCAATAGTCTCTTTATTTGTTTCTTTCGATGAATGCTTGAAAGTGGAGTTCACTTAAACATTAAACTTAAACATTAAATAAGTAATGAATCTTCTTTCCATTTCTAGACGAAAGAAATTGCCTTGGTAATCAATAATTGAAAAAATGTTTCATTAGCCACCGACACCACAGGGGTATTTTAGGGGTATTTCTGACGATGAATATTGATGAAAAAACCCGAAATGGAAAGGGAAGCTGTAGAAAGTTGGATGTTTATGAGAGATCAAATCGTTTAGTTATCAAGGAGCATAAGAGAAAAATAAAGATCTTTTGAAAAAGAAGAGATATGAGAGATAATCCATATGTATATATTATCTATATATATATAGTGTATTAAAAATATATATAGTGTATTAAAACGGCATATTAATTGAACAAAACATATTTTACTAAATATAAAAAAAAAAGATGAATTCTGTACAGTATTCCGAAAGATTATGCTCTGATATGTATGATGAATATAATTCATGCTTATTTGAAATATAAGATAAGGATAATATAAATAATAAGATTAAGATAACATAAGCCTCAAAAATAGAGTTTTCTATTATGCATAAAAAATTCCCTTGTTGAAAAAGGCGCCTTCTTATCATTTTTTTATATACGTTGGTTTGTTTTATTCTATAGGTCACGGCGGTATTACTAATGGAACAGGAAAAATAGAATCGAACCCGATTTGCCCTAATAAACAAAGGGATCCCGGACCTGTTCAAAAAAGATATTATCGAGCGCCTTCGCCCATACTGAAAAAAAATGCATTTGAATTCATTTCAAAATACTTCAATTGGTACGCGCAAAAAATAGGCCAATTCCGCAACTTTTTGTTCAATTTCTCGCGGAGTTAAATTATCATCAGTACGAATCAAGGGGACGGACCCCTGTCCTCTGATGTCCATATAAAGGACACGACGAGGATAAATACCCCCCTTCACTTCGATTCGTATGCACTGGATATCTATTATAAATACTCGTAGGAAGATGCGACGATTTCTTCCAGGAAATCCCCAACGAAAAATACACACTATTCCTTCTTTTCTATCGAATCGATCATAACCACTACCTATATTCCACAAAATTGTGGACCACAAATAGGAACTAATGAACAAACCAGCAATCCCATAGAAAGACATGACAATCCCTTGGGGGAAAAAATCGATTTGCTGAGAAGGAAATAGGGATATTAGATTACGACCAATATAGCTGGAAATTCCAACCAATAAGAATCCTAGCGAGCCTAACAAAAGGATACAAGCCCAGCAGAAATTACTTGTTTTTCGAGACCCCGTTATTAATTCTATCCATATACGTTCTGATCGCCAGTTCATACTAGATCCAGTTGTATTCTATTGTAATTGATAGAATAAGTTAAGCCAAATGAAATCGATTTGACTTTTTATATTCTTTTTTTGCTCTCGAAGTAACTCTCATCAACTAGTACTATGATCATACCATGCAATCCATTAGTAAAAATTAACTAAACAGGTTAGCGAGTAAAATAATAAATAAAATATTCCTTTTATAATATGATCTTACTATATATCTATATCTACAGAACATATAGATAAACTGACTTTCTATTCCGATAATTTCTTTTTTTTTTAAACAGTTATTCCTGTATATACTTGATTCATCTATCACGTATCTAGATTAAACGTACATAACTGTTTTTTGTTTGTGTTCATAAAAATTAAAAATCTACATGTTGTACGATATTTTACTAACTGCTAATTAATATCTATATTATCATTAGAATCCAAAGCCAAATAATAATAAAATTGTTTAGGTTTGATGTAACCAAACCTAAACAATTTTATTATTTTGAACATAAAGAAATAAAGACGCCATTGCAATTGCCGGTAATACTAGTCCCACTAAAGGTACTAAAATAGAGGGTAAACTGAAATCTGTCATAGAACGGGTGCCTCAATTAAATATTTGTACCTGTTATATTATAAAAATATTTTATAATAAGTATAAAATTAAGTATGATAAGTATATCATAAGTGAAAAAAATAGAGAACAAAAGGGGATGCGCAGCTTTCTACATAAAATAGAATAGGACTATGCTAGATAATCCCCTTTTGATTAGTTTTCCTATCCTCCCTTTATCTTTTGATAAATAATAATAAGGCGCTTTTCTTATAAGGATTTATTCGTTAGGATCCAATCTAACACAACGGGAATTCCTAATTCAAAATGTGGGTTCTCGGGAGATATCAAAATATGCAAGACTTCGATTAGAAATTTTCATTATTTGGATTTTTCTTATTCTATATCTTAATACGTAATAAGGGAACATAGAATTTTCTTTTATTTTCCTAAAAATGCTATTCTTTCAAAAGAAAAATGCACCCTTCCCGCTAATATTGGGGGTTGCTGATTAGTAATTAGTAATCAGTAATACTGTACTAAAACAAGGGATAGGAAAAAAAGCAATTTAATCCGTAGAAAAACGAAAAAAGAAAGTAATTATAATTATCCAAAACTTTTGATTTGATTCTTACTTACTATTCTTAATATCGAAATGTGAACTTATGTAACCAAAGAAAAACTACGTTGTTTTTATTGTTATTTTTATTTAATTACGATGAGCTGCAATTCGTTGAAAATAATTGAGGCTAATGATTGAAATGAAAATTCAAAGGAAAGAAACCATGTAACTGAAAAAATTCACTCAGAACACCTTTTAAAGGATTACGTGGTACGATTAGATCCAATAAGCCATTATGGAATAAATACTCAGCCGCTTGTGACCCTTCAGGAACTGTTTTATTCAACGTTTGTTCAATTACTCTTTTACCCGCAAAAGCAATGTAGGCGTTGGGTTCGGCAATAATGATATCCCCCAACATACCAAAACTGGCGGTTACTCCACCAGTTGTAGGAGATGTAAGGATTGATACATAGAATAACTTTTTATTTGATTGATAATTGTATAAAACAGAAGATATTTTAGCCATTTGCATCAAGCTCAAGCTTCCTTCCTGCATGCGCGCTCCCCCAGAAGCACACACTATAATGACGGGTAGAGATCTATTAGTAGCATACTCAATCAAACGGGTTATTTTCTCGCCTACTACTGATCCCATACTACCCCCCATGAACTGAAAATCCATAACTCCAATTGCTACAGGAATACCATTTAGTTGACCTACACCTGTTTGAACGGCCTCAGTTAAACCCGTCTTTCTTTGATAAGAATCGAGACGATCTTTATAGGGTTCTTCCTCCGAGTGAAATTCAATAGGGTCGATAGAAACCATGTCTTCATCCATGGGATCCCAAGTGCCCGGATCAATCGAAAGTTCGATTCTATCTGAACTACTCATTTTCAAATGATATCCACATTGTTCACAAATATTCATTTTTGACTGAAAAAGTTTTTTATAATTTAATCCATAACAATTTTCGCATTGAATCCATAAATGTCTGTATTTTTTATTTACATCAAAATCGTTATCGTTCGATTTTTCTTTTATATTGGTATTGGAGTCGTTATCATTAGTGCTAGTTTTTATACCGGAGCTTTCGCTCTCAATATCATTTACACTTTCACTCAAAATAAAAGTATAAATGTAACTATCGTTATAGTTATAATAGTCGCTATTACTTGAAATGTAACTATCAATACGTATTTCAGAGCTAAGGTAGGTATCAATGCTACTATTAATATGCATATTCCAACTGCATTTAGTATCATACATGTAACAATCATCGTCACGATTGTCGTCCTTTGGACTAAATCCACTATTGCTATTCAGATAACTAGAAAAAAAACTTTCTAATTTACTTAGAAAAGAACTATCATTGTCAATTTCAAAAATCTGACTCTCAACATCAAAATATACGGAATACGTGTTACCACTACCATCCCTAACGAAGAAAGTGTCATCAGAAATCAAACTTAAAATGTCCATAACACCGAAGAAATAATCAACATTAGGAGAACTATAACTGCTTCTTTCGCTCCAATTATCAATATTTTTTTCCCTATCATTTATAGTGGAGCCCCCGCTTCCGATGCTATTTTGAATAGGGGGTCTACAGCCCATTGATTTATTTATCCCGTGCCAGTATTCTAACTTCCTGTAAGACAATACCGAATTGAACCACCGCCTTTCCATAAAACCTTTCCTTATTTGAATGAAAATACAATAGATGAATAGTCATTCGATGAATAATCAGTTCACTATTTTATCTACTATCGTAATAAAAATATACGTAATAAAAATATAAATTCAATCACTAAGATTATTAAATTAAGTAATCCAATAGGGGTTACGTATTGAAATAAATAAATGATTTTACCATGAGAATATCGAATATTTAGTAATTTACTAGGTATTCTAGATATAATAAAACTTTTTCTTCTCTATAAAATAGAAAAAGGGAGGGGAGAAAATCGAAATAGAAAGAAGGAGAGATTTCTCCCATATTGTATACAAACTCTTATCAACAATAAAAAGATCTCAATTTTTCTTCACTATAACTATACTCACTATACCACTATGAATATGAAGAAATCATTTTCTTTCGTAAAATCTTATTTTATTATATATAGAATAAGAGAATAAAAATTGCTATTGCAACACAGAATGAAAAGGGCAATATACAGGATGGGTAGAAGAAATTGTAACCCTTAGCTTGTTTCATTTTTTGATAATCCTAAACTGTGGGATAGAAAAAAAGGATCTACCAATCCTAAGGATCCATAGGATTTATTATGGATCTAACAATAGAAGCGTTGAGTTATGAAATCTTAGGTCTTATTATCTTAGTTAAGGTACGGGCATATATTATCTATCTATATAGATAATATTATGCAAAATAGATGCAAATACATGGGACCCTAGTTACTTTTTTTTACTTTTTCTCTTTATTTTATTCGATTTTTTTCGGCTCAATCCTTTTAGTAAAAGATTGGGCCGAGTTTAATTGAAACTATAGGAACAAAAGAGAACTACTGGATTACAAGGTATCCATTGCTTCGAATACGAATGTAATTTCTTTCCATACTTCACAAGCAGCCGCTAGTTCTGGGCTCCATTTAGCAGCTTCTCGAATAATTTCATTACCCTCACGAGCAAGATCACGTCCTTCATTACGAGCTTGTACACACGCTTCTAAAGATACTCGATTCGCTACTGCGCCGGGTGCATTTCCCCAAGGGTGTCCTAAAGTTCCTCCACCAAACTGTAATACGGAATCATCCCCAAAGATCTCGGTCAGGGCAGGCATATGCCAAACGTGAATACCCCCTGAAGCTACTGGGAAAACGCCCGGCATAGAGACCCAATCCTGAGTGAAATAAATACCGCGACTTCGATCTTTTTCAATAAAATCATCACGTAGCAAATCAACAAAACCCAGAGTGATGTCCCGCTCCCCTTCTAGTTTACCTACTACCGTACCTGCGTGAACATGGTCTCCACCAGACATACGTAATGCTTTTGCTAGTACACGGAAGTGCATACCATGATTCTTCTGCCTATCAATAACTGCGTGCATTGCACGGTGAATGTGAAGTAGTAGGCCGTTGTCTCGGCAATAATGAGCCAAACTAGTATTTGCGGTGAATCCACCCGTTAAGTAGTCATGCATTACGATAGGAACTCCCAATTCTCTGGCAAATACAGCCCTTTTCATCATTTCTTCGCACGTACCTGCCGTAGCATTTAAGTAATGTCCTTTAATTTCACCCGTTTCGGCCTGTGCTTTAAAAAGAGCTTCGGCACAAAATAAGAAACGGTCCCTCCAGCGCATAAAAGGTTGGGAGTTCACATTTTCATCATCCTTGGTGAAATCAAGGCCACCGCGGAGACATTCATAAACCGCCCTACCGTAGTTCTTAGCCGATAACCCCAACTTTGGTTTAATAGTACAGCCCAATAGAGGACGACCATACTTGTTCAATTTATCTCTTTCAACTTGGATTCCATGAGGTGGGCCTTGGAAAGTTTTGGAATAAGCAGGAGGAATTCGTAGATCTTCCAGACGTAAAGCTCGTAGGGCTTTGAAGCCAAATACATTACCCACAATGGAAGTAAACATGTTAGTAACGGAACCTTCTTCAAAAAGGTCTAAAGGATAAGCTACATAGCAAATATATTGATTTTCTTCCCCAGCAACAGGCTCAATGTAGTAGCACCGCCCTTTGTAACGATCAAGGCTAGTAAGTCCGTCAGTCCATACGGTCGTCCATGTACCAGTAGAGGATTCGGCAGCTACTGCAGCCCCTGCTTCCTCGGGGGGAACCCCTGGTTGCGGAGTTACTCGGAATGCTGCCAAGATATCAGTATCTTTGGTTTCATACTCAGGAGTATAATAAGTTAATTTGTAATCTTTAACACCAGCTTTGAATCCAACATAAGCTTTAGTCTCTGTTTTTGGTGACATAAGTCCCTCCCTACAACTCATGAATTAAGAATTCTCACAACAACAAGGTCTACTCGACATAGATTAAGCTAGGCGTGAATGGAACTTTTCACAAACAAGAGAATATTTCACAAAATGTTAAATTAAAATTGAATAGTACTGACTATCCATTAATTTGAATGGTTCATTATTAGATAATGGTATTTGATTCACCAAATACATCATTATTGTATACTCTTTCATATATATGGCGCAACCCAATCTTTGTTTTGAAAATTTCAAAAAGTCTCTTCATCGAAATACAAAAATAATAATATATTTACCCTTGACAGCGATATATGTTGTATATGTAAATCCTAGATGGGAAAATACGCGGGATTCCATTCATACATGAAAAAGAATAACTAAAACACTAGTAGCCGGAAATAAATATGTTGAAATAAGGAATGAGCAACAGTCGATAAGATAGAAATAATGAATCATATTCGTATTCATAAGTATAGATCTGATTCTTCGAATTTCATAGAAAATAGGGATAGAATTTGATCTAATGATAGAGAAAGAAAAGACTTTATCATGATTCGTATTCATCTACTTTATACTTTATAATACTTTCTATTTAGAATACTATATTTTATATTTTTTGTTTGAAAAGGGGTTGGGTTGGTTGAACTTGAAAATAAACTCATTCATTGAATGACTAAAAAATGGAATTTGGTCGGAAGGCACCAACAAAATCAAATTGGGCGAACTCCCACTTTTTCTATTTCTATTTCTTATTCAATTAACCGACCCATTTGATATCGGACATTTACATTTATTTTCAATTCGGTAATTATTCGCAATCAATTTCGACATATTTCACTTTTGATTATTATTATGAGAATCAATCCTACTACTTCCGGACCTGGGGTTTCTACACTCGAAAAAAAAAATAAGGGGCGTATTGTTCAAATTATTGGTCCAGTACTAGACGTAGCTTTTCCTCCCGGCAAGATGCCTAATATTTACAACGCTTTGATAGTTAAGGGTCAGGATACCGTCGATCAGCAAATAAATGTAACCTGTGAAGTGCAGCAATTATTGGGAAATAATCGAGTCAGAGCTGTAGCTATGAGTGCTACAGACGGTCTAACGAGAGGGATGGAAGTAATTGACACGGGGGCTCCTCTAAGTGTTCCGGTTGGTGGAGCTACTCTAGGACGAATTTTTAACGTTCTTGGAGAGCCTGTTGATAATTTAGGTCCTGTAGATACTCGTACAACATCCCCCATTCATAAATCTGCGCCTGCTTTTATCCAGTTAGATACCAAATTATCTATTTTTGAAACAGGTATTAAAGTAGTGGATCTTTTAGCTCCTTATCGCCGCGGAGGAAAAATCGGACTATTCGGAGGAGCCGGGGTGGGTAAAACGGTACTCATCATGGAATTGATCAACAATATTGCCAAAGCTCATGGGGGTGTATCTGTATTTGGCGGAGTAGGCGAGCGCACTCGTGAAGGAAATGATCTTTACATAGAAATGAAGGAATCGGGGGTTATTAACGAACAAAATCTTGCAGAATCAAAAGTGGCTCTAGTTTATGGTCAGATGAATGAACCTCCGGGAGCTCGTATGAGAGTTGGTTTGACTGCCTTAACCATGGCAGAATATTTCCGGGATGTTAATGAGCAAGACGTACTTTTATTTATCGACAATATCTTTCGCTTCGTTCAAGCAGGATCAGAAGTATCTGCCTTATTAGGTAGAATGCCCTCTGCTGTGGGTTATCAACCTACTCTTAGTACGGAAATGGGTTCTTTGCAAGAACGAATTACTTCTACTAAAGAAGGATCTATAACTTCCATCCAAGCAGTTTATGTACCCGCGGATGATTTAACTGACCCCGCACCTGCTACAACATTTGCGCATTTGGATGCTACTACTGTACTATCAAGGGGATTAGCCGCAAAAGGAATCTACCCGGCAGTAGATCCCTTAGATTCAACGTCAAATATGCTCCAACCCAGGATTGTTGGAGAGGAACATTATGAAACTGCACAAAGGGTTAAGCAAACTTCACAACGTTACAAGGAACTTCAGGACATTATAGCTATCCTTGGGTTGGATGAATTATCTGAAGAGGATCGTTTAACTGTAGCAAGAGCACGAAAAATTGAGCGTTTCTTATCACAACCCTTTTTCGTAGCAGAAGTATTTACCGGCTCCCGGGGAAAATACGTTGGTCTCCCAGAAACTATTAGGGGGTTTCAATTAATCCTTTCTGGAGAATTAGACGGTTTTCCAGAACAAGCCTTTTATTTGATAGGTAACATCGATGAAGCTACCGCGAAGGCTATGAACTTAGATGAGGAGAGCAAATTAAAGAAATGACTTTAAATCTTTGTGTACTGACTCCTAATCGAATTAGTTGGGACTCAGAAGTGAAAGAAATTCTCTTATCTACCAATAGTGGCCAAATTGGCGTATTACCAAACCATGCCCCCATTGCTACAGCTGTAGATATAGGTATTTTGAGAATACGGCTCGATGACCAATGGGTAACGATGGCTTTGATGGGCGGTTTCGCTAGAATAGGCAATAATGAGATTACTATTTTGGTAAATGATGCAGAGAGGAGTAATGACATTGATCCGCAAGAAGCTCAGGGAACTCTTGCAATAGCTGAAGCTAACTTGAGTAAAGCTGAGGGCAAGCGACAAGTAATTGAGGCCAATCTTGCTCTTAGGCGAGCTAGGACACGAGTGGAGGCTGTCAATACAATTTCGTACTAGTTGACGCAGCAGCCCAACTCATACTAGTCCATCCTCGACATAATTAAAGAGAGTCTCGTTTATACACTTTGAATACTCCAATTAGACATAATCAATTAAATTGTGATCTAACTCGATACAACGAAAAAAAGACAACCAGATCCAAACCAAATAAGGGTACGAAAATAGAATATCCAATAGGGAAAGGAGAAAAAAAGAAAAAAAAAAGAAAGTGGAAAACTTATTAGATACCATTTACTCCGGTATCTAATAAGTTCTACCTACTATTGGATTTGAACCAATGACTTCCGCCGTATGAAAGCAAGACTCTAACCGCTGAGTTAAGTAGGTCATTTATCATAACAAAAAAGAAGACCTTAGATATGGGAATTATAGATAGAATACCACTTCCAAGCAACGCTTTCCTTGACATTAGAGAACTATCGTGTACTACCATGGAATACCTACCTTGACAAAAAATTATCTAGATGTTAAGATGTCTATGAGCAAGGGCTATAGCTCAGTTAGGTAGAGCACCTCGTTTACACGCGCGCCAATGCTTTTCAGAGAAGTTCATCATGCAATCAACCAACTTTTTATTATTTAGAAATCGATGTCTTACTTCATAGATTCGAAAGAACAAGAAAGAGGAAAATAGCCTGACAAAACAAATATCTGTTCGGTCCAATTTGGCGCCAATTCAGGCACTAAATAGAACCCATCATTGATTTTAGAATTGATAAGGTAAATACTTAGTCTATTCAATGTTAGGCATTGAGTATAAGGACCTCAAAAGAATCTCTTTTCGTCCTATGAACTTTAAGGTGTATGAAGTATCATATTTAACTCTTGTAGCGGGGCGATAGAGACTCTCCATTTCACTTAGGATTAAGATGATCTAGGCCGAAAGCAGACCTACGTCAAGGTAACCCTTCTTTGAAACACTTTGGTATTTCTCTCCTGGATTAGAATCTAAATACTAAATCAGAGCACGTGGAACCATCTTGTTATCTTCCTGTCAAGAAAAAATATGGTAGACTAACTGATCATTATATCAATATCAGTTAATGAAAGAGCCCAATGCAAAGCAACAAAAAATGCATGTTGGGTCTTTGAAACAGTTCCAATCATTTCGATAATAAAAAGTTTGATCTGTTTTACCGAGAAGGTCTACGGTTCGAGTCCGTATAGCCCTAGAAATTTTCTATTTTGCATTCTTGGCTTGGATAGTTTTCATTTCCTCATTGATGCTTGTGACCGGACAGCACGCTTACGTAAATTCCTATTATTAGATTAGATAAATAAAAAAAATAAGAGTTATTCCTCTCCATTCCATTCATTTTTGTGGTTGAAATATGAACTTTTTTCTTTTTCCGTTTCTTTCATGTACGGGACATGACTAAAGATTGGGTAATTTCATTCACCCTTGAATTGGTATATCCCAGCTCTATTTAGGATAGTAAGTCAAAACTATAACAAACAAAAAACTATAACAAACATAAGTCTGACTAAAAATGAAAAACCCGAACTTGACCCAACTAAAGAAAATTGCATCAACATCAAATAGTAAGCCACGCAACTCTAGGGCCTATTCTTTTTCTTGTATTTTATTTGTGGAAAAAATAGAGTTTCAAAAGCGAGGCTCTTTGGTAAGTATTATTCAAAACATTCTAAAATCGAATTTTATTTGTAAAACCGGACTAGAAAAGTAAGCGAAGTAGTCGTTTTTCTCCTTCTCTACAATACTTTTTTATTCAAAAGTGCTTTTAACTCAAATCAAAAATTGCAAATTCAATAACCTCTCTTTTTTCTGGGACAGCCACTGCAGGATAAGTAGAGACAAAAGTTTCTAACCTTGGTATAAGAATTGATGAACTGTTTGTTATATGAAAAAGAATTCTTCACAATTCAACGGCTTTAATAAATTAAAAAAAAAAATATTTGAAATATAGGTCGAGTCAAAGAGATATAATCTAATTGCTTAATGCATTCTAATTCCTGTACATATTAAATCAGCAGAAAGAATGACCTATTCTTTTTTTAACAAAATAATTGATTAATTAACAGAATATATCAAAGCAAATTGAATGTACCATAAATCCTGAGATTTAAATTTCTATACATTCCACTACACCTGACTATTGATTATACAGTTTTTACTTATACAGTTTATACAGTAAATCAAAATAGTTAAATAAAAAAAAGATAAAAATTGATTCAAACTAGAAACTAGACCGACCTCATTTAAGCTTTTTAAATTCTGAATTCTGAATTCTGAATTCTGAATTCTGAATTCTGAATTCTGAATAGTAATATGATATGATTAGTATGATTGAAACTCATACTATTTCAATTTTATTACTATTTAATAATAAATTAATTGAAATAATAAATTCAAGAAAAAGGAATTCTTTTATTTCGATTCTTATGGAAAAAAGAGAGAGCTCAAAACAAAGTAGAAGGGGTTTTTGTATAGAACAAAATATACCTATACATGAATCAATGCAGACAAATGAAAAAAATAGGGTTTGATCAAAGTTGTGTATTTTGACTAGGCGATCACGGAAAAATTGACAATTCGAGTTCGAATAATTGGGTATACTAATTTGCATATTACACATTCATAGGAGTATATCTATGTTTCTGCTTCACGAATATGATATTTTCTGGACATTTCTAATAATATCAAGTGTTATTCCTATTTTGGCATTTCAAATTTCCGGGGTTTTAGCCCCGATTAATGAATCCCCAGAGAAACTCTCCAGTTATGAATCAGGTATAGAACCAATAGGGGATGCTTGGGTCCAATTCCGAATTCGGTATTACATGTTTGCTCTAGTTTTTGTTGTTTTTGATGTTGAAACGGTCTTTCTTTACCCATGGGCAATGAGTTTCGATGTATTGGGTGTATCTGTATTTATAGAAGCTTTTATTTTTGTGCTTATCCCAATTGTTGGTTCAGTTTATGCATGGCGAAAAGGAGCGTTGGAATGGTCTTAGTCCCTGAATATTCAAATAATAAAAACAAAAAAGAAGAAAAAGCTTACATCGAGACAGTTATGAACTCTATGGAGTTTTCGTTACTTGATCAAACAACCAAAAGTTCAGTCATTTCAACTACATCGAATGACCTTTCGAATTGGTCAAGACTCTCCAGTTTATGGCCACTTCTATATGGTACCAGTTGTTGCTTCATTGAATTTGCTTCATTAATAGGCTCGAGATTCGATTTTGATCGTTATGGACTAGTACCAAGATCAAGTCCTAGGCAAGCAGACCTCATTTTAACAGCTGGTACAGTAACAATGAAAATGGCTCCTTCTTTAGTAAGATTATATGAACAAATGGCTGAACCAAAATATGTCATTGCTATGGGAGCTTGTACTATTACGGGGGGGATGTTTAGTACGGATTCTTATAGTACTGTTCGGGGAATCGATAAGTTAATTCCTGTGGATGTCTATTTGCCGGGCTGTCCTCCTAAACCAGAAGCCATTATGGATGCTATAACGAAACTTCGTAAGAAGGTCTCTCGAGAAATTTATGAAGATCAAATTGGGTATCAGCAGGAAAATCGATATTTTACTACAAATCACAAGTTTCATGTTGGGCACAGTACTCATATTGGAAATTACGATCAAGGATTACTTTTTCAATTTTCATCTACGCGAGAAACGACCCCTGAAAACTTTTTCAAATACAAAAGTTTAGTACCTAATTATGAATTAGTAAATTAGGTAAGTTGGAATTTGTTTGTGCAGAATAACAAGCGGTGAATCAATCTTCATAAATTTCATAGTAAATTTAAATTAAAACATTCGTACAAATGCGGGGGAGATCAAGAAGATGCGGGGTCGTTTATCTGCTTGGTTAGTCAAGCATGAGCTAGTTCATAGATCTTTGGGCTTCGATTATCAAGGAATAGAAACTTTACAAATAAAGCCTGAGGATTGGTACTCCATTGCTGTCATTTTATATGCATATGGTTATAATTATCTACGTTCCCAGTGTGCTTATGATGCAGCGCCGGGCGGGTTTTTAGCTAGCGTATATCATCTTACGAGAATACAGTATGGTATAGATCAACCGGAAGAGGTATGCATCAAAGTCTTTGTACCAAGGACAAATACTAGAATTCCATCTGTTTTCTGGATTTGGAAAAGTGCGGACTTTCAAGAAAGAGAATCTTATGATATGATGGGAATATCTTATGAGAACCACCCACGTCTGAAACGTATCTTGATGCCCGAAAGTTGGATAGGATGGCCCTTACGTAAAGATTATATTGTCCCTAATTTCTATGAAATACAAGATGCCCATTGAATAATTAGAAGTTACTATCAACTTCTACGATTTTCTATTAGATCAGATATTCAAGGACTCCTTTTATTTTACGTTCTGCTCCAGATGAAACAGAGTAACGGCACTCTTATTCGTACGGGGTCGAACTTGATTAAAATTTAAAATTATCTAATTTTAAGTAGATCTATTTTATTTTTTGAGGGCAAACGTAGCCTCAGGATGAATCCAAAGAGTTCGGTACCCTGACCTTTGTTTTGTACCGCGTACATTACTAGTGAGCTACAAAAACTTACATAATAAGGAGTGAAGAATTAGAATAGAGAAATCGAATCAGAAAGAAAATAGTAAATTCTGAAATCCAAATTTCGAAATGAAAAAGGGGGTCGAATTTTTTTGTACTGTATATGAAATCAATTCTGTGTATTATTTATTATCTTTTCTTTAACTTCTTTAGACTAGGTTTTTGGGATTCTCCGCTAACTTCGATTAAATATGTGATATGTATAAAGTATCAGCATTCTTTTTGATTGGAACTATATACAATATGAACAAACAAAAAAGAAGAAGGAGTAACATCTAATTCTTTTCTTTTTCACTCCATTTTTGATATTTTTCTTTATTTTATTAATATACATTTTCTTTACACATTTACAAAACGGGACTATATATCTATTCATATGGATGGGTAAATATATATCATGCTGTATACCATTAACGAATAGAAATTCCAATATCGATTCATTTAGATGAGTATCTATTGGATATATTAACTACGTGCCAGGAACCAGATTTGAACTGGTGACACGAGGATTTTCAGTCCTCTGCTCTACCAGCTGAGCTATCCCGACCATTCCCGACACATTATTATTAATATCTTAATAAAGAACTTGGTTTATGTCAATTAAAAAAATGCAAAAAAGTATTGAAATTTATTGCTTGTATTTTCATAAAAAAGAAGACCTTGTAAATGTAGAAATAGAAATAATAATAATATGAACTGTAAATGAGTCCATAATAAATGGGATGGAAATTTTTACCATAACATAATAAAATATATAGTATGGGTCGATTTTTTATCGTATATTTTAACGTAGATAATATCCATTACAAGATTTTTGAGAATAGAGAAAGATTTCTGACCAATCTCTTTTTAAATTTAAAAGAGTATAAGTAGAATAAGTAATAAACATATAAAACTTGGAACCACTTACTAAGAAACTAAGAAAAGAAAGAGAAACTAAGAAAAGAAAGAGGATAAATAAATGGTTAGGGAGTCAAATAGGAATTCTTTTTATTGGGGATAGAGGGACTTGAACCCTCACGATTTTTCAAGTCGACGGATTTTCCTCTTACCATCAATTTCATTGTTGTCAGTATCGACATGACATGTAGAATAGGACTCTATCTTTATTCTCGTCCGATTAATGAGTTCTTCAAAAGATCCATTATACTCCGGGGTAAATGATTTGATCACTGAATATTTGATTCTTCCCTCTGGAATCAATTCTGAACTATTTCAGATTCATAATTTTTATGAAAAAAAAAGAAGAATTCGAGTCGTGATGAATCTTTTACTTTTATATGTACGTATCTAGGGTAATTCTTTTTCTTATTTATATTTATGTAGTATAAGGGATTCCTCTACTAATGCAATTGTGATTAATAAAGGTAAAAGAAACCCCATTCGTTAGAACAACTTCCATCGAGTCTCTGCACCTATCCCCTTTTCGCTTTCTGAACTCCTATTTTATGCAAAATAGGATTTGGCTCAGGATTGCCCACTTTTAATTCCAGGGTTTCTCTGAATTTGGAAGTTATCACTCAGTAGGTTTCCATACCAAGGCTCAATCTAATCAAGTCCGTAGCGTCTACCAATTTCGCCATATCCCCTTTATATCTACTTATCCTTATAAGACAGGTATCTTATTGTGATACAATACAATCTTCTTATTTCATTTCGTTTTGGTAAACCTTGTAATTCACTAGATAATATTCTTATCCTTATATCGACTTATATCGAAAAGTGTTTACTTTATATTCTATATTCTATTTCTTGTCTATCTTCTTTCGTATCATTAGGGTACGAGATGCGCATATTTTGATTTGTTTAAACCAATCCAAAAAGATTCTATCAATGATAGATCTGCAATTCAATATGGGTAGATCTATCCCATATATATATATTCATTTCTGCTCTAATTTTTCTCGCGCCTTTTTATTTATAATACTGGAACGGTCAATATGGATTCTTCTTTTTTGTCGTCCTATTTTCTACCTTTCCAAAGGAAACCATATAAATATCTCATTATTATCTGAATTGTAACCCTATTTCTATCTTTCTATTTATTTTTATTCTTATCCTCTATTCCATTTACCTAATAGTCCAATATGATATATTAGATTAACACTCGAATCTTATAGAATTTCTATAATCTATTATAGCTAATATAATATATCTACAGTTACTAACTATTAACTAATAGTTAGTAATAATATTGTTTACAAACAAAAGAAATTTGGAATGTTCTTGTTAATAGTTAATTATTATAACAGTTAAAAGTTAAAACCTGTTTAATGAAACCATTTTTTTTCATTACTAGAATGAATAGATTCAAATTCATAGAATATAGCCAAGATCCCCGCGTTTCCGAATTTCTATGCACTTTTTTATGTGAGCCCGCTTAGCTCAGAGGTTAGAGCATCGCATTTGTAATGCGATGGTCATCGGTTCGATTCCGATAGCCGGCTTGTTCTATTTATTCGATTTTTTTCATTATTGAAAATATCAATGTCTTCTTGAGATCAGGAATATTGAAAAGGCTCCTCCCTTTTTCTCTCCAAACGTCGGATAATCAATTTATTATATTGTAGGAACTTCCAACTGTGAATAAAAATGGTAGATATTCATATAGAATGAACAAGGAGGAGGCACTTAACTATATATACGTATACAATATTTTGCATATATTTTGCATATATGAAATACAATTCATTTCATTCTTCTTTATTCATTTCATTCTTCTTTGTAGTACTCTTCAGCGAATTTGCCTTTGTTTATTGTTTGGTTCAATCTTAATTTAAGTTTCTTCTGTCCATTCTTAATTTTTTCTATTTTTCTAAAATAAGGAGTTTTTATGTCTCGTTACCGAGGGCCTCGTTTCAAAAAAATACGCCGTTTGGGGGCTTTACCAGGACTCACTAGTAAAAGACCTGTATCTGAAAGTAGTCTTAAAAGTCAACCGCGCTCCGGGAAAAGATCTCAATATCGTATTCGTTTAGAAGAAAAACAAAAATTGCGCTTTCATTATGGGCTAGGAGAGCGACAATTACTTAGATATGTTCGTATCGCTGGAAAAGCTAAAGGATCGACGGGTCAGGTTTTACTACAAATACTTGAGATGCGCTTGGATAACATCCTTTTTCGATTGGGCATGGCCTCGACCATTCCTGGAGCCAGACAATTAGTTAACCACAGACACATTTTAGTTAATGGACATATAGTGGATATTCCAAGTTATCGCTGTAAACCTCGCGATATTATTACTACGAGAAATGCACAAAAATCCAAAGTTTTGGTTCAAAATTCTATGGATTCTGCTTCGCGCGAAGAATTGCCAAAACATTTGACTCTTGACTCGTCCCAATATAAAGGAATAGTAAATCAAATAATAGATGGTAAATGGGTCGGTTTAAAAATCAATGAGTTGCTAGTCGTAGAATATTATTCACGTCAGACTTGATCCTAAGCAAATAAAAAGAACACAAATCTTCGGAGAATTTTGGATCCCCTTTTCGAAAGTAGGGGGATTAAATCCATATTTTTCTACTATTCTTGTATTACAACTCTTCTATTACAACTAGCGATGAGATTTTCAGTCCTTGTCTATTCTTTTTTTTTTTTAATTTCCGATACCAAACAAGCTGCTTCGGAAAAGAATAGAGAATCTTTAGAATTACCATTGGATATAATATAATAGTATTGATTGCTGTTAAATAAGATAGATTACCGTTACTGTTGGTGAATTAGAATAAGATAAGATTCGGAAAGAGAGGGATTCGAACCCTCGGTAAACAAAAGTCTACATAGCAGTTCCAGTGCTACGCCTTGAACCACTCGGCCACCTTTCCTATATAATCTTAGGATTATGGTCCAGAAACCGATTGAATAGCGAGTTATTCATATTCTTTTGTATTATCATAATACAGACACGTTCGATCAATTCAATCGAAAAGTTTTCGTTAAACAAAGTTCCCTTCGAGGGATAGGGAAAGGGAAAAAAACACCATTTTTTATTGGTAAAGATATTACCAATCGAAAAAGTATATATCTATTTTGTCAAGAAAAGGATCCTTTTTCTATTTATACTAGATTAAGCCAATGAATAAAAATGAATCAACTAACCCTATTTTATTCTATGATTACGTTATTCTAATTACGTTTAGACTCAACTAACTTATTTATAGTTTAGCTAGATTCTGGTTCTATACAAATTTGAAAACTCTTTTGCTTTGTTATTTTCAGGTTCTCAACAACAACTCTCTTCGCGAGCTACCCCATATCATAGATTTATAGTCGTATATGATTTTTTTATTCCCGTTGGTGTATACATTCACTTCAAACCAAATGGATAGCTATTGTCTAACTTATCTAAAATAGTAATAGTAAGAGTTCCATTTATTGGTATAATTGGAATAAAACTCATTCAATCGTATTTCAATATTTCTTATCTATTCCTGCCCTCTTTGGAACAATTAAGTTGGAAGGTCAACATCTTTTTTGTTAGAATTCCTTTTTTTCTAATTTTTTCTTTTTATGTGATTTTGTAGTGTACAATTCCTTTGTTTGTTAAATCATTTCCCCCGAACCGAAAGGGAATGAGAAGAATTTATAGAATGGGTCGCACAAACTATGCCTAGATCTCAGATAAATGGAAATTTTATTGATAAGACCTTTTCAATTGTAGCTAATATCTTATTACGAATAATTCCGACAACTTCAGGAGAAAAAGAGGCATTTACTTATTATAGAGATGGTGCGATTTGACTCTTTTTATTTTATATATTATATATTTTATTTTCTATATTATATAATTATATGTTATAATTCAAAATTTCTTTTTACTTTATCCCAATACCATTGCATTCATCTTTATTTCTACATTTCTACAATAAATAAATATGATTAGGGATAAAGAAATGCATTTTTGAAATAAACCTACGCTTGGTGAAGGTTAAGTTTAAAGATATAACAATTCCCTCTGTCGTGTATCCACGATTGATGCAGTCTCAGATGCTTCAATTGTTGATTCTAGTATTGAGCGAAAGGTTAAACCTAGCGGTTCTTTATGTATTGCAGGTCACTCCTACTTTACTATACTTTAGTATAGTAAAGTATAGTAATAGTACTAACTAATAGGTTGCATAAAGGAAGAAGCACTACACTATGCCCAGGAATCAACAACACGAAACCTTTGTTAGAAATTAAATTAGCCCTTTCTTTAACTTATTTTATTGGGATTGGGACGAATAAGAATGGTTGGGACAACAAACATCCATCTCGTTCGTATTTTGGATACCCGTATAACCATCGAAGATTGTTGAAGTGATGAATTCCTGAAATAGAAGGCGTTAAGGACAAAGAAATTGTTTGAGTTACCATTTATTTATACTTAGAATCGACATTTTTTCTTAACACAAAAAGTGGACCTCTTGCGGGAAGGTTGACTAGAGATTTCTTGTAAAAACACCAGTCCCCGTCAGTTCATAATGAGAATATCCCAACCTTTTTTGAATTACATGGCATGGATTATTCCCTTTATTACTATGCACAGAAGGGGGGAGCCGTATGAGGTGAAAGTCTCACGTACGGTTTTGGAACGGAGATTCATTGAATAAAATAAACGATCGTAACGGATGTCGGCTCAATCCGAAGGAAATTATGCGGAAGCTTTACAAAATTATTATGAAGCTATGCGACTAGAAATTGATCCCTATGATCGAAGTTATATACTCTATAACATAGGACTTATTCACACAAGCAACGGGGAGCATATGAAGGCTTTGGAATATTATTTCCGAGCACTAGAGCGAAACCCATTCTTACCGCAAGCTTTTAATAATATGGCCGTGATCTGTCATTACGTGCGTCTATCTCCACTATAGAACGAAGGGAATAAAGATCCAATTTTCTAGTATTTACTAGCAAAAATAGGCTTTCTACATACGTATCGTCTAAAGCAACGATTTTTATCAGCTGTAGCAAAAAAACAGACTTCGTAGGAGCCGAAATAAATGAGTACAGCCTATATACTAGAGTCTATGGATAAAGGGTCTAATTGAGAGAAGAAACACCGTAAAGATCAATTCGAGAGATTTTTTTTGGGCCGATACAATAAGAACTGCTTACTTATTACTTATGTCATGATATGATATAAAAGTTAGGAATCTGCTTATGTAATAGAGTCGATCCACTAAAGTATTGAGCAGCGGTGTAGTATCAGATCCCAAAGATAGTAAGTTATTTCTTTTTTTTTTAGAGAAAAGTCTTTTTCAAAAATTCTATACGAATTTCGATATGAAATCGAGATAGTTACCTTTCAGAAGATTAAAACAAAAAAGGGATAGATGTTCTTTATTTTTCTGAAGATAGGAAAAAAGAAAAAACAGATTTTTGATCAAAATTAAAGTTTGAAACTTATGTAATTAATATCTTCTGGTTAACCCAATAGAAAATCAGATGAATTTCTCGTAAATCCTAATCCTATTCTGTTAAAGATATGTTAGATTAATCTGGGACACTAAAACCAAAAGACTGCGGAGCGAGCCGTATGAGGTAGGAAACTCTCAAGTACGGTTCGAAGGGAAGGAACTACCTATTCTGACCGGGGAGAACAGGCCATTCGACAGGGAGATTCTGAAATTGCAGAGTCTTGGTCCGATCAAGCCGCTGAATATTGGAAACAGGCTATATCACTTACTCCAGGTAATTATATTGAAGCACATAATTGGTTAAAGATCACAGGGCGGTTCGAATAAGAAGACTTTTTTATTGAATTGCATTACCATATGAATTGATCAATTCAATAAAATCAAATAGATCGTTACTCTGGGAAGAAAAAAGAATTCCATGATACCCCTTCTATTCTATTTCTTCTGAAATTTGATAAGTTTAAATGATACAGATACTGTACAGAATCGATTCTTTTCTTGTATACTATCCAAACGCGAATAATATATTTTTATACGGAAACTATTTCGAATCAAAGGATCATTCGTTAGTTATTAGTTATTAATAAGAGACATCTATCTATTTAAATATGAAATGGACTCACCTAAATATTTATTTAATAAGCTAGGTTGCATAAAAAATGGTTTTTGTATCACATCGTAGGGTCTTTACAATATTAAAATTGTCCGTTGAGCGCCCTATAG